TCGGGAAATTTTTCATCTATTTTATTTTTCATCTATTTTATATCATTTTGGCGACATGGCCGAGTGGTAAGGCGGGGGACTGCAAATCCTTTTTCCCCAGTTCAAATCCGGGTGTCGCCTGATCAACAAAAACTAGAAATCTCTGCGTCTCTTCTGTTCTGCTAATAGAATTCGAAGAATTCTTCCCCGGTAGAAGCGCGCAGACCGTCGGTGCTTTGTTTGGTTTGGTCTTTTGGTTTTTCGAAAAGCAAAGAATTAAATCCTCGTTTGCGTCTAGGATTCAAGGAAATATTCGAATCCAGGGGTAGAAGGGCTATTAAGACTTCACGATTCCCTTGAACGAATAGTTGGCTTTTATAGAAAAAAGATAAAGGGGGGCAAAAAAAAAATAAAGACTCCCCTTTCAGCAAGCCCTACCCTGCTTCACGGTGATAACCGGGAAAGGAGGTACGGATTAGATCAAATGGAGAAATAGAAGTCCGGTCTGTATTAGATAGCGATTTTTCCTTTTTAGTGATTTCTACCCTTCTGTTTTGACTTACGAAAGTTAACAAAACAAAAAAATAGACCTTTATTATATTATAGAATTTTATTAATATTAATAAGGACTAATGGAATAATTCTTTCATATTTATAGAGATAAGGGGCATAATTCATATGGATATAGTAAGTCTCGCTTGGGCTGCTTTAATGGTAGTCTTTACATTTTCCCTTTCACTCGTAGTGTGGGGAAGAAGTGGACTTTAGAAGTACTACTAACTAAGTTGAAGAATCAAAACCGTATCGATTGTTTTATTGATCGTTCTACAACGCGCTTTGAACCCGTTCAAATAGAAATCTTCGAATTCCACTGGAACCTAACGGGGTAATCTATGATATGAATCAGGCTCTTTCAATCAAAGGAATATTTCAGCAATTCCCGTGTTTTTATTTCGAAAAGAAAGGGATTCACTACAATTCTTCCGAAATTCTCTGGGGAATGGGTTCTTACTATCTTTCTAAGAATCTTTAGAGATCTAGATAGTGTGGAAGACCAGACCTTTTTTAATTTCTTTCTCTTTTTTTTTACTGTTCAAAGAAGAAGTCGTTTTGGTAAGGGCATACACACTTTCTATGAGAAATGATATATAGATTGTGGTTGTCTAACAAGAGATAATGAGATCTTGCCTCGGACGAATCACATATTGGGCATTTACCATACTTTGAGAAAGGCGTTTACGCTTGATCGACTTAGTTCATCTGGTGGTTTGGGTGTTAAAAATTGGTAAGGTTTTCTCTTCCTTATTGAAGGAATTCCAATTCTAAGATAAGAATTATTTCCATTGCCGATTGATCGGAACAAATAGATTTATCAAATTAGATGTTATGTCAATTCCCTACAATATAGGGAATTCATTTCCACATCTATACATCTCTAGAAGAGAATATTGTAGATTGGTTGATAGAAACTTAAGCCTTTATCCTTATTTTATTCTAAATTCGAACTTTAGAGACTAAGTTTCTAGACTAAGAGCTAGATGGGATGGTAGTAAGGATTCATCTATTTCTTTCTTGTCATCCCATCTAGCTCTTAGAATACTTCCGATTCTAGTCCGCTCATTTTATTTATTATTTAATATTGAAGTTAAGACGTGAAGTTGGAATCCTTTTCATTTGACTTCTTTTGATCAAAACTCACAAGAAAAGTTTCATTCAAATTAATTTGAAAATGCAATTGAATTAATCCTTTTGACTGACTGTTTTTACGTAAATGATAAGTAGAAAGGCAGTAGGAACTAGAATGAATAGTGCAGTAGCAATAAATGCAAGAATATTTACTTCCATAATCTCATTGGTTTGTTTACTTCGCAATAACTCGGGATTTAATCCCCTTGAGATGATAAATCTTTCGTCTGTAAATTCAATGAATGAATTATCTCCCGATGATTTTAAATCGGATCAATATCACGAATAACAATATCTGATCTATTAAATCAATTCGTCGTCGAGACTTGATTAGTATAACATAGGAAGTCCTTTTATCCATACCGAAGCCAAATTTAGATTCCTAGCCCAATAAATCGAAAATTTCTTTCTTTAACATCGGTTTCTTTGTTTTCTACCCTGCATTTTCCTTGGCCAATCATCTGATGAAGGATCATCGGGTTGCCCCTCCACTTCGATTAATCGCCTAGTTAGAAACCTAAACAAACAATAAAAACGAAATGGAAAAATAGTAAAGAAAAAAGAAATAAAGACTCCCCTTTGATTTGTTGATTTGGAAATGAGAGTATGTCACCCGACACCCTTTACTAGTTCATAGAAAGGGAAAAATGAATTTAGGGATTTATTGGATCCGCCGGGACGGGACTGGCGGGGCTCGAACCCGCAGCTTCCGCCTTGACAGGGCGGTGCTCTAACCAATTGAACTACAATCCCAGTGAAATTAGGGGATATAGCAGAAAATTCTCTTATTTTTTATCTTCGTATGGTATGGCAGGGAGGTTATACAATCTCGAGG